ACTTTATCGAGAACGATTACTTTTTTTAGGTCAAGAGGTTGATAGCGAGATCTCAAATCAACTTATTGGTCTTATGATATATCTCAGTATCGAGGATGAGACCAAAGATCTGTATTTGTTTATAAACTCTCCTGGCGGATGGGTAATACCGGGGGTGGCTCTTTATGATACTATGCAATTTGTGCAACCAGATATACATACAATATGCATGGGAGCAGCCGCTTCAATGGGATCTTTTATCCTGGTCGGAGGAGAGATTACCAAACGTCTAGCATTCCCTCACGCTTGGCGCCAATGAGGCTTTTATTTGAGAGAAAAAAGAAGACTATGCCTTCGCCATATGAAATATGAATATTAAGTAATAATAGCATGGCACTTTGAATTCGATATAAGGAATTTTGTTTTCAAAACATTAGATTATGTATCGAGAGAGTAATATGAGAAAAAGGTATTTCCTATTTTATTATTGGAAGTCCAGTTCAGCGTCACAAACTTTTTTTCACACCTGGGGTCTCTTAACAATATTTATAGAGCGAAAAAAAAAAAAAAAAAAGATTCTTTTTTCCTTAGTTTAGTTGATCAAATAAAAAAGCAACTTTGGGATTGCTGAATGACAGACAAATCACAGACAAAAAAATATAATAAATATATAAAGCAACGGAGCCATCATAGTATTTTTGAATTCCTCCGAAAGGAAGGGTGGTAAGTTGATCATTTACCGACCGGGGTCTGATCGATCCTATTTTTTTTATTCTTTGATGAAATGAATGGTAAGGGTCAATTTTATTGTAAAGCCGTATGCAATGCATAATGCCCGTACGGTTGTTCGATTCTATCTTTTTTTCTTGTTATTCTTTTATGTTTCTTTTATCTTCCCCTCATCATGCGAAATAGAGAAACCTTTTATTATCTTATATCATCAGGGTAATGATCCATCAACCTGCTGGTTCTTTTTCTGAAGTAGCAACGGGAGAATTCATCCTGGAAGTGGGAGAACTGCTGAAACTGCGCGAAACCCTGACAAGGGTTTATGTACAAAGAACGGGCAAACCCATATGGGTTGTATCCGAAGACATGGAAAGAGATATTTTTATGTCAGCAACAGAGGCCCAAGCTTATGGGATTGTTGATCTTGTAGCGGTTGAATGACAATATCGCGTCAATTCGTGATTTGAAGTTAACCCTGCCGAGTTTAATATTCTATGACTTTTATTTACTCTTCTATTGAATCTTCTATTGATTGAATAAAAGGAATTCAAAATCATGCGGTTAGGATCGATCTAAACCAGCCCATTATGTATATGATTCAACATGCCAACGATTAAACAACTTATTAGAAATACAAGACAGCCAATTAGAAATGTCACAAAATCCCCCGCGCTTCGGGGATGCCCTCAGCGTCGAGGAACATGTACTAGGGTGTATGTGCGACTCGTTCAGATCATGAACTAGAACAAAGGAAAGAGAACAATGTTCGAATATCAATGATCAAATACGATAGAAGGGAAAAACGAACTACATTTCCTATCTAAAAATAAGAAAATGAATCAGATCCCTTTTATTGTGTATGAAATTTATGGTTTCTATTGGTGTAAATCCACTCACCTCAATTCAAGATGAGAAGCAATTCTCCATTGGTAGCAAATGGCTATCCATTAAGCGGAGGAAATCTTAGTTAACATAGACGCCTCTTGTAAGAACGGACTAACAGGGTCAGCTACCCAGCCAACCTTCATAATTAAATACCGTTACTGTATAGGTAGAGCTCGTTGTGAAAGACCTATTACTGAATAATTCATGGGTAGAGCCGAAGAATGTGAACTATACAAGTTAGCAATAACATAACATTGATTAAATGAAGTAAAGGCTCCGGTGTATAGAGAAGACCTCACCGTTTAAGAAGTAACCATAGAAACGATGGAATCCACTATTTCTTTATCAGTGCTATTTTTTTAATACCTAGTATATATATATATAGTACAATTTCGTATTTCGAGGTGAAATGCCTAGAAAAAATAAAAAATAGTGGTTGGGAAGGTTATAGTAGCCAAAGCCATTGGAATTTTTAGTTTATACATTGGAAAAATCCGTTTTGTTATTAATATACTAGGAAAGGGGCAAAAGAATAACTAAAAGAAAGGAAATCTATTAGTTATTCGTTAAAGTTTCATTTATTCAATGACCAGAATTAGACGGGGATATATCGCTCGGAGACGTAGAACAAAAATTCGTTTATTTGCATCAAGCTTTCGGGGGGCTCATTCAAGACTTACTCGAACTATTACTCAACAAAAAATAAGAGCTTTGGTTTCGGCTCATCGGGATAGGGATAAGCAAAAAATCAATTTTCGTCGTTTGTGGATCACTCGAATAAATGCAGCAATTCGTGAAAGGGGGGTATGCTATAGTTATAGTAGATTAATAAATGATCTGTACAAGAGACAGTTGCTTCTTAATCGTAAAATACTTGCACAAATAGCTATATCAAATAGGAATTGTCTTTATATGATTTCCAATGAGATCATAAAAGAAGTAAGTTGAAAGGAATCCACCGCTTAAAGGGAGTTGCCCGGAGAATGAACTCCGGGAGGGTCGAATAAAAATCAAATGAAAATGAATAGAATATATATGATATGATAAAATATATATGAGAAAGTAGTAAAAATAAATATGAATCAACACGTTCAAAAAAAAAAATTATTCTTCCCAAATTCTTTTTTTTTTTTTCTTACGACACGAGAATTCAATCCAGATTCTTGGATTTTTCCAACAAAATATCAATCCGCATTTGAGTTCGGATGGAGATTTGAATTCAAGTGAAGAAAGAGTAAACCTATCTTTTTCTGGCTCTAAGACTAGGAGTTCTAGTGGTCGACTCGGTTCTTTCAAATTGTTTCTCATTATTAAGAAAAGGTAACAAAGATAAAATACGAGCTTGCTTTATAGCAATAGTAATTAATCGTTGTTGTTTCAAGGTCAATCTATTCACTCGTCTAGATAATATTTTTCCCTGTTCACTAATAAATCGACTAATTAAACTCATGTTTTTATAATCAATTCGATCCCCCGATTGGATCGGGGGCAAACGCCTACGAAAAGATCGCTTGGATTTAAGAAAAGTTCGCTTGGATTTATCCATGGTTTGGTTAGTTTATTTCTTATCCCTAAAATCCTATTTCAGGCGTATCGCTAATTAGAATAAATAAATAGGATTTGGTTTGTTTATAATTATCTTTAACTATGTTAAATATTATATTATGTTAATATATATATATAATGTCATTTTTTCCCTTTCTTTGTAAGCTTTGTAAGCTAAGGGCCCGAAGGTGCTCGGTTCGATCTATTTCTTTATCTCCCCGTGAATCGTATGCTTGTAACAATATGGACAGAATTTTAGCAACTCCAATCGATTAGGCGTATTGTGCCGGTTCTTTTGAGTAATATATCTGGAAATGCCCGTTGATTCCTTATTAACACCGTTTCGAACACAAGCGGTACATTCCAAAAGAACCGGTATTCGCACATCTTTACCCTTGGCCATGAACCTCCTTTGGATTTTTCATTTACTCAACTCTTCCTCTTTCAATCCGAAACTAAAAAGAAAAAAGGAAGGAAAAAACAAAATAGAATTTGTAACTTGCTATCCTCTTATGCAAGATTTCACTACAATCAATATCAATCAATTCAATATTCAATATAGGAAATAAGATAAAAAGATTTATAAACTATATTTCAAATCACAGTACAGTATTTCATATAAGTATCTTGTATAATACTCTTTCCCTAGAACCACAGTTTGTATTCGACTTCCATAGAAATTTCATATTAATTTAATTCCAATCGGAACCCGAGTCTAGCAGCTGTTGAATTTTTATTCTTTCTCTTTCCTCCCTTATTCTAAAAAGGGAAAAAAGAGAAAAAGGGGGCTGCTATTTAATTGTATCTCTAATCTTCTTTATTCCTTCCCACGCCAATAACTAGGATGAAAAAAAAGGGAACGTCAACGCATCCGGGAAAAAACGATTAATCTCTATCAATAAACCTGCCAAAGAACCGAACCATAGAGTACTTAGTACCGGTGCCACGGAAAGATATGTTTTTAGATCTCGCATTGAAAAATCTCCTTCATTTTATTGTAATACATAAGACATATTGAAATGTACAATCATCCAGTAAAAAAGATTAACTTTTTGTTAAATACAGAAAAAAACGTCTTTTTGCAATATTCCCCCAAAAGACTCATTTATTTTTCCTAGGGGTTCCATTCCATATTTCATATAGATAGAAGTATTTTACTATTATTATATGTTAAATGAGACCAAAAAGACGAAATGGACATAAAAATTCTAGATTTTAATAGAGGAGATAACGATGTGGAAAACAAGACAGGAATTCTCTACAATGACACTGTAGACCAATGGAAGGGATGTAGCGCAGCTTGGTAGCGCGTTTGTTTTGGGTACAAAATGTCACGGGTTCAAATCCTGTCATCCCTACTTATTACTGCTCCTTTGAGCAGTAACGAGGGATTTTTTGAGATCAATTCGCGTTGGACATATCATATAGAACTTACATCTTCCATTCTTACGATTTTGTATTAGTGTATACATACAAGATGTATTGGGGCCAATCCTTTTCTTTACAGTCTTATCTTATCTTTTATGATAAGAAAGCGCTCTTAGTTCAGTTCGGTAGAACGTGGGTCTCCAAAACCCGATGTCGTAGGTTCAAATCCTACAGAGCGTGATTCGGATCTTCTTCGATCAAATTCGACTGAAACAGCAATCTTAATTTGACCTCCTGGATATTAAATAAAGGAGGAGGTCAATCAAAAAAAGATATGTTAATTAATCAAAGGTCCAACTGATCGCCGCGCCTGTATTGTAAATATGCAGTTACAAATAATCCAGCCAAAGTAATAGGAATTAGACCTAACACGATTCCAAATAGAAAAACTTCAATCATTTCAATTTGTTTGAAAGGAGAAAAAAGAGGTAATA